ACTCGAGCTTCGGATCAATGTCCCCAGAAGCAAGGAGTACGCCCGCGTGTACCAACGAGAACACCGAAAAAACCTAATTCAGCTCCACGTAAGATAGCCAAAGTCCGGTTGAGCAATCGACATGATATATTTGCTCACATTCCAGGCGAAGGTCATAATTTGCAGGAACATTCTATGGTCTTAATAAGAGGGGGTAGAGTGAAAGATTCGCCAGGTGTGAAATCCCATTGTATTCGAGGAGTCAAGGATTTGCTGGGAATTCCGGATCGAAGAAGAGGCAGATCAAAATATGGTGCAAAAAAACCCAAATCGATATGAATGGAAGATGCCTCTTTCACTTTTTTTCTCGGTCAGTCGAGGGAACAACTACAACGTTACGCCACAAAAGAAAGCTCTACGGGGCCCTTCCGAATGACCTATAATATAGTTTACTACACTAGCCAAGAAAGAGTGTAGTATACTCTATTTGCCCGTGGAGAAAGAATCCAAAAATAGAAAGGTATTGCAAAAACTATTTATAACAACTTTTTATGCCTATTCAGAAAGTCATTCGCTTCTGGGACATATATCGTTCGCATATCTTTTATAGGTAGTCAACTACCCTTTTTTATAGGTATACTCACTCGATAGAACAAAGAGGGAGTCATTTGAAAACATCTCATCAACAGAAAAGAAAAGAGCCGAGGGCGGGAATGCCCGGGGATGCAGACGATAAGAGTAGTGGAGATTTGTAGCTGAAATAAAGAAAGCTCCGCTTCGAAACCATCTTCGTGAAAGAATTGCAACTACGAAAACCTGTTCACGGGCGCTTTCTTGGAACTCATTCATAGGCGCCTTCAATTAGTTAGACTTCTATAACTATGAATTTGAAGTTCTATTTAAATGAAAAACCCTTTTTATATTATAGCAACGCGCTGCTATATCTTTTTTTGATATATAATCTTCTTTTAAGTCGATTTAGCAGAAAACTAATCATGCCTTAAGCCCACCTCAATAGCTCAGTGGTAGAGCGGCTGGACAGAGGCTAGGGCTACTTCCTTTAAGATACGAAACGAGCAGCCGGAAACGGCTGTCCCTATTGTATTTTAGATGGAGAGTGGGCCAAGAATCTGACCTTTACTTAGAGAGGGGCAGCGGTACCGCGCTCTTCCGTGCTCGTAGGGGAACTCCCCTATGCATCCCGACTAAGGTCTCACAAACGTGCGCTTCCCTTATGCATCCGGCCGCTTCACTAATGTGAATAGGTTATACAGAAGGGTGGGTTGGTTATATACTTTTATGCGCGTTCCTTTTTCGAACCTTTTAGTATGTATTGCCCCCTAACTATGGATCAGATCCACCAGACGATAAACTAAATTCCGCACTGCTGCTGAGTCGTCGGACTTATCCGCCAATGGATTCGTGGAATTTCTGTGGATTGCGTTGGGGGAAATCTACCAAAGCTAGGCAGATAGATAGACTCCTTTCCCGCTGCTAAGGGAGAGCAAGAAAAAAAGGATTGTTTTTGAACCAGCGCCCCCTTTTGGGTATGCAGGTACTAAGAGTCCTCTCACTACCAACCAGCAGACATCATCTGGCTGGGTCTTGCCGGTATCAACAACGAAAAAAATGTAAACAGCAACTCACTATGGCTCTTGGGCCCAGACAACGTCCTAGGCGTAGGGGAGATCGGAGCAACAGGGAGCGCCTAGACGACGTTTTTCTTCCTGGGCTGCAGTAAGTAGATCGAGAGGTCGTTCCGCCCCTTGTCCCCGAATATGGGTAATATGTTCTCATACAATGTTGCTCCAATCTGACCTAGCTGGCAAGCGATCTCAGCTCGCGACAGAGAACAAGACAGCAAGCGAGCGTACCTTTGTTCGCTTCTTCTCCACCAAGCACGGAAGTTTAAGGATAACTGTAGGTCGGTGGCTACCTAAGGAAACTCCGATTCGATCCGCCCCCTGGCCGGGAGGCATCTACCTCATCCCGATCACAAGGAGAGGTTCACTATGATGGGGGGTACTTTTTTCCCTTCCGGAAAGAATGAAATGCATAGGGGACCATCCTTTTGTTGCGGCATGCTCCTCAGATTTACGGATTCGCAGGGGGCGCCTCGGGCCCTACTTAGTTGACTGACAATGACAAAGGCTTGCGAAACTAAGTAGGGCCTTTTGAATTGAATCTTAAGTAGTCTATCAGTGGTGCAAAGCGGCTTTGCCCCTTTTCAGTAGAGGAGCAAAAGGTTAGACCTTCGAAAGTCAGCGAACAACGGTTCTTCTATGTAGGTATGGGGTTCCCCCTTGACTCTCCTAACGTCGAGCTAAGTGACTTCGTAACCTTTTCGTAGCGTAGTAGAATGAAGGCTACGCACCGACGCACTCTTTTCTATTAGCCTAAGCGTCTTCGCTAACTCGCTCGCCTACTATACAATACATTAAGTAGGGTAGGCTAACTCAGCCGCTTACTTATACTAATGTAGGGCTAAGTAGCGCCTTTTCCTTTTTGAATAACCCGTTCTCGTTATCTTTCCTAAGTAAAGCAGGCGAACCTATAGGTCCTTAGTAGCGTTGACAAAGAAGAACAGCCGGTTAAAAGACAGCGAATCTTTGTATTTATATATTTAGATTCTATTATTATTATTATATAGGCCAGCTTGACAAGCTACCCTTCCTCTTGATCTGAGGTGCGAAGAGAAAGATCTCTTTTTTATGACTTCCACTTATCGATCCCGGCCCAGAAAAGTGACCGACCAGAGCCCTATTGATGAATGAAAGAAAGGGTTTATGAGCCCTAGCCCTGTAAGCCCACACCTGTGTAGAGTAGATCGTTCAACACCTGCGGCACAAACCCATTTTTGACCTATTGGTCCTAGTATCATAGGCGACCGAACGGCCGCCCCCTAATTACTAGACCGACCTGCTATAATAATTCCATAAACACCTAGCGAAGATATGGCAAACAAATAAAGTAGCCCTATGTTCGGATCTGACAATACCATACCATAATCAAAAGGTACAACGGCCCGAGCGACCAGACTTAACATAAATGTAGCCACTGGAGCCATTCTAAAAAGGGAGAAATTAGCACTACTTGGTGAAATAGGTTCTTTTATAATCAATTTCAAACCATCTGCTAGAGGTTGTAACAATCCAAATGATCCCACTACATCAGGACCCTTTCGACGTTGCACAAAAGCCATTACTTTACGTTCAGCTAGCACTAAAAAGGCGACTCCTAGTAGAAGTGGTAGAATTATTCCAAGTATTTCAGCTGGAACAGCTATGTACATTTTATATTTTATATTCACTCATGATCTGGCCTGGTCGACCCAATCATGATATTGAAGGATGGACCTTTTCTCGAAAAACTCCGGATCCCGAGAAGAGTTGAAGATGGTGCAACATCGAATCCTGTTACGTTACTTCGAATTGAATCTTAGCCCGCCCCCCCTTCTCATATATCTTTCCCCCTGGCCCTCTCCTGGTTTGCTTCCATGTCGCAACCTTATTGATTAATAGGACCGCCGCATTCTGCGCAGAATTGGCCATACGCTTGCGGGGGTTGGGAGTTAGCTTTTCTATTTCTTTGAGGATTAGAATCCTCTTTCGCGGGGAGGCATTCCTCAGGCCCAGCTTGTCCGCTGTCCGCCTCACAAAGCGGATCGACGCCCTTCTCTCTTCCTTTTCCTACCAAAGGAAGAGAAGGACAGTAAGCCTCTCCTTCAGCTCATGACACGACAGAGGCTCCGCTTCACTGATGAGGGGCCGGTCTAGCTCATCCCACAGGTCATCTTGTGGAACCTCCGGAGGCCGCGGCTGAAGGAGCATCTATCCCAATCCCTTTACCGATTCCCAACAGACTGGGATAAGGCACGCTTGAAGGAAGAAGTCAAAAGCCGTGTAGACGTATAAGTCTAACTTGAAGGGGGTCTAGTTATGGAAGGGTTTCTCCCCAATGGAATGATCTGGACCCTTGCGAAAGAAGGACCTCTAAATCCGACGACCTTGACTGAAAAGCTCCCAATTGGGTCAGTAGCTGGCTGAGTAGTTGATAGACCAAATAAGCACAGTAGCTGTTTAGAGCCGAAGGAGGGATTCTATAGCCTACGCACTTGCCTTTAGGAGATCGAAGTTGGATGAATTTCCAGCGGTTCCTTCCGTTGGCGTCATCGAATCACGTTAGCAATCCAGAAGAACTGGAAACTCGAAACGACCGGTCAAAGGAATTGATCCGTTTAGTTCTGTTCTTCTCCTAGTTTGATAGCACACCCATGTAGGGGGATCTTTCCGACGCTAAGCGCGCTGCATCTCCTGTCCGAGTGAAGAATATCTTGTCCAAGCCCTTCCAGCTTGCACCCTTCTTCTGCCATTGGGAATTGAACATCTCTCAACTTGTAAGTGGTAGAAATGAAGGACTCTGTTGCAGGTTTTGGTTTATTAAAGAATCATCTCAGAAGCCCGTGTATATTAGTAAAAAGGGGGGACTTTCGTGGGTCCGACGTCTCTGGTGTGCCTGAAAATGTGATTGATAAGTGGGCTTTTGAAATTCGATTTGTCGCAACAAACAAGAGGTACTGTCTCCGCCTTTTCAAGTATGGATCATCATTTCTCAAGTGGTTATGATCCTCCATTGCTGCTCGGTAGTGGCCTAAGGCTCAATGATTGATCTTCCGCGCTAAGGCTAGCATCTCATCTCATCTTTCATCTTATTGCTTCGAGCTCTCTTCGGGAAAGTGTAAAAGTGTAACCTGTTGCTCCTTGATTTCACATAAACAACTGAGTGCCTTCTGCTCCTTTTGGTCTTCTCTTTCTGTGTCTATGAATCTCCTGCCCACTCACATTCTCTTTATCGAATCCTTCTAGGCAGATAGGACTACTCCTCTTGCTTGCTCTTGGCCTTGGCTGCTTTTAGAGACACCCCTTTAGCTCGTCTTAGAGAATTGAATTAGGAATTAGATTCTCGTCTTATTGTAGGTCGGTCATCTGTTCAATCTGGAATTCCATCTCTTGTTTGGTTTCTGGTACCGGTTTAAGTTCTTTTGTTCAAATAAATATCTATGTCAGGCTTCCCTTCCCGGTTGTCCTGTTTAATCCGCTGTTCTTCTGTCTGAGGCAAAGGCGAATCCCTCATACTGTATATGGTCGAGCCGGCTTGGCTGGTACATCAAGCATATCGGCATATTCTTTTTTCGGTGTGGTACACATATCTTTCAATGTCAATCAAGTAATTCATTCTCACTGTCTGAGGAAAACGCGAAGAATTGCCATTTTATGAGCTTGTAAGGCCCGTTGAAGTCCCCGAATAAAGGGGAAAAGGCTATAAGTAGGCCGTTTGCTGTTGCTATAGGGGCTGCTCGCTTTTATACGGCTTCGCTATCGCTTCTATGTAGTGGTCGACCTAAAAGAAAAGGTAGTATTCCTGCCATACTAGAATGCCTATTCTCTAGTGCTAGAAGCTTCGCCAGAAGCAAGCAAGACGAGGTCGCTCCGCTTCGTAGACAAGGCCCGTTCCGTACTTTTACTTACGAGCTCGTGTAGTACTCGCCCCTATTTCTAAAGGGGCTTATGCACTCTACTCGCTGTCTACTAAACGAGCGTTCGAGCGAGCGGGCGAAGCCTTCCATTTAGTTGCTTCCCCCCTTTTCCCTCACCCTACTCTTTCATTTCCGCTTAAGCTTCCCCGGTTTGTGGGATTAATTGATTGGATACCCGAGAACCATAATCTTTCCTAGAAACAGCTTCTACGACGATAGATAGGGGTCAGGTTTGTTTGGCATCTATGCCCCCTGCCCTCCAAACAGTATGGGAGCCTTTCAGCTCGTACTGCTCACACTCCTAGATCTTCACGGCACCTCCTCCACCATAGTGTGAGCTGGGAGCAGCTCTGAAAAGCGAGGCCTACTTAAAAATTCGCTTTCAACAACGTCAACAACACCACGAAAAAAGTAAACTATGGTTTACCACTGATCTGATCATAGGTGAAATCCAATCCCTTCGCGCCAGGCTTGGAAACCGTAAGTCAGGCCCCTTCGCCTCTCGGAAGCGAGAAAACGAGCAGCAAGCTGAAAAAAAAGCCCTGCCCGCCCTTCTCTATTTTGAGCCTCATATTGAGGAGGCTTCCCGGACTCGTAACAGGCGGCTAGGAACAAGAAGAGGGTCAGTAGTCTCTGCCGTTGCAGGTCCTTCTCTTTCCGCTGAGATGGCCCTCTTTTTTTTGTTCACCGCGGCACGAAATCATGAAGAAGCTGGAAGAACTCAGAAAGAGAGTGGCGCCTAGCCGTTGAGAGCGTCTGTTGTCTTTGTAGAGGAACAGTACGATCTTGGACTGGCCCCCTTCGCATGACCTAGAAAGCAAAAAAGTCCGTGCTACTATAAGGCCTCTAAACTCCTCCCTCAGGACACTGTTGCGTTGCCCATAGGGACGGGGTAGCCCCGACTTCCATAGGTCCTTGGTTCGACCTCCTTATGAGAATTGAGGTCCTTGCGCGGGCGTCTCATCCCTAAGACTTGTTTGCTCTGTATGGAGTGCCCCGTGGTTCCTCGAGTGCCAGCCGCAGAGAGGAATGCCATCAACTAGGGCGCTATTGGCCACTAACCACTCGCTCGCCGGCCGCCCGGGCTCCGCGTTTCAAGTTCGTTATCCTAACCGTATCCTCTGCTCCACCGGGAGCCTGGCCCCTTCTTCTATCTTATCTACTGCTTTGCTCCTCGGCTCCATACTGCTCCAGCCGCTCGCTGTAATAGCTTGCTTCTCGGGTGGCTCGCACCCTGGGTGGTGCGGCTGAGCCAGAGTGGGCTCAGCAGTCGGCCTATCTTTCCGGGCGCACGCGTAAAGGCATGATTAGTTCCACAAATCTCACTGCACTGACCATAGTAAACTCCTTCTCGTTGTACCGAAATAGAGATCTGATTTAAACGCCCAGGTACAGCATCACATTTTACACCTGAAGAAGGTACAGCCCAACTATGAGGTACATCAGCAGGTGTTACAATAATACGTAGATGAGTTTTGGCTGGTACAACCACTCTATTGTCCACTTCTAATAAACGTGATTGCCCCAATTCTGGATCATCTTCTGGAATCGTATAACTGTCAAAAGTGAGTGACTGTTCATCGGAACTGTTATAGTCCGAATACTCATAAGGTTGGGTCGACGCCCGCCTCCCTCCAAACTGTACTTGCAAGTTTCCCCGCAAAAAGCTCTCCACGCCTGCTCTTAGAAAGAACACTATTTCTCTTTAGTTAGGTAGTTCTCCCAACCGTAAGACCCTTTATGAGTAAGGGGAATCGAAGGCCGGGGAATTTGTATTGGCAACAGGGAACCGTTTATCACCCAGCCCTACCTACCCTATGTATTCGAGGTATTCGAGGGGGAGGCTGGAACCGAAAAAGACCTGGTTCCACACATATGAGACAGGCGGAAGGTATGGGACGACCGGTTCACCACGGAAAGCGAATTCGATCCTATAGTCGTCTTCTTTGTTCGATAAATGCGCAGTGGAAAGGGATGCTAGTCGGGCTCGGCGAAGTTGTAGGCCCCAATAAAGAAGATCCAGAGTGATTCCTCACCTATCCTGTCCGGGGCACAGTTGAACGCTCGAGTATAGATTCCCTATGCTCGTGTGAACGGCCGGCCCGTAGATCTAAAAGGATCCATCCATAGGCCTGACCGGATATCGTTTGTCCACAAATTAAACAAAAAGTTGGTTTTTAGTAGTAGTTCATGAGACCTCGAATTCCCACGTTCCAGCGTGCATTATGCCAACGGGTCCCGCCCCCAACTCTAGCTGAGAAGTTGAGTTACCCTTCTTTTTTTTTCAGAAAAAGAATAGAATAAAGAAAGAGATCGTCTATATCCTGTATCGATCATAGGATCACTCTATGAATAGGTCTGACCTCCCACAGTTCACGACATCCCTTGCTTCTCGCTGCGAACGGCTCCTATACCGAGGAGTAGAAGCGCTGGTCCCCTTCGGTTAAGTTGCTTGTGCCTGCTGTTACCTACCGTAGGACCTCCGTCCCCGAAGCTAAGAAAGAGGAGCAGGAACAAGAGGTTGTCCTCTCCCGGCCCAGTAGTTCCGCAACTACTACCGTGGTTGTTGCCAACGGGGATCCCCCATTCCGAAAGGTTACTGGGCCGGCCGTTAGGCCCAAAGTTGTATGCCACTGCTATGGTGCCGATAGATTCACTACTTCAGCGCCGTTATCGGACATTGCAGGCTGAGCATCTATTTTTCGTATATCGCTCCACACCGAGAAGAGGGATGTGTACCTCCAGCAACAACAAGAATGGAACCATAGGCTCCTATGCTGGGAGCATTTCGGGGTATAGGCCTAACCACCTCAACTCCCCGTTTCTGGCATGCTATAGTTATGAAAGTCTCTCGACGGCGGGAATGGGAGATTACCGGTAAGCCAGATGCTTCGCGAACCATATTCAACTTTAAGGCATTTCGTTGCACTTAAATCGCCCTCGTGAAGAGGCGCACTCCGATACCATTGATGTCCAATAGCTTTGATAGTCATAGCTGGATCTACTACTACCTCGTCCATTGAGTATAACAGAGCAAATGATGGTATAGCAATGAACATCGGGATGATACTAGGAAATATGGTCCGAAGAATCTCGATAGTAGTTCCATGAACAATCCTTTGCGGGATTGGATTTTTTTTATAGTGGAAATGCCATAAAGCGCGAACTAAGATCCGTGATACGAAAACCAAAATCAGAATGAGGAAGAAAAAGATATCGTGATGTAAGTCTATTATTCCTTGCATCATAGGTGTTGCTGCGTCTTGAGATCCTAATTGCCATGGTTCCGCTGCATCACAAGGAGAATTTGGAAAAAAATGGAAAATACCTGTGAACGACATTTGAAACACTTTCATCTCTATAGTTCTGCTTCTTGCTCTAAAAATGCATAAAGACTTGGAACGAAATCTATGGTTGGTCCAACCAAGAAAGGCATGGGACTTGTTGGGCACCTGAGATAAGTCACACTTGGACCGACTACTTTAGTCAAGATTGGCTATCTCTATATACGCAAAATAAAGGCGAAGACTTTGCTCGTAGTTCCTCTCTCCTTAGTGTACTCGTGGGACTCGGTAGTGCGCTCGTGAGACATCGCGTAAGAGCGCTTAGAGCAGCTCGTAGCTATTGTAGGCATGGGAGTGATGATATATTGATTGCACGAGCTAGCCAATGCCGATTCGGATTGAGAGGAAGGTAAGTTCTGATCTAATATATGAAGACCTGTGTCGCACATCCGCTGCTAGAAGGAGTGAACTCGGGGTGAGATTGCTGCTTACTTGCTTGTGTCGCAGATCAGCTGCAAGAATAGGGAATAGGGTGAAAGGAAAACTTTCAAGCAGAAAGGCAGACGAACCAGGCAAATCAGCTAATCCAGCGATGTGTTAAGCAAATAAGCAATTTACTTTTTTTTTTCTCCACTGAATTCTTCACCCAAGTTTTTGTTGCAGGAGAAGCGGTGACAGAGCTGATCTATGATAAAGAGACAGAGAGGTCAATGCTTTATGTTAATAAAATAGGTCTTTAAGATCTTCTCCTAATCTGGCTGCTGGTACAGGCTTCCACCTGGCTGGATGGGACTTTCTAAATGAATTGATTCCTGCAAATCTAGCCTTGTCGTTTGATTCTCCGCTTATAAATCAGTCATAGGAAGTTCAATTCTACCTCTCCGCCAACTGCCCTAGCCTTTGCTTCCTCGGACATCTATGTGCTTGTTGATGCCTATTCAGACTCGGTGCCTCACAGCCATTACAGATTGAACTTGTCTGGTACGACTTCTTCCTTTAAATTAAAAGAGTTGTTCCAAAGGATCGGCCAGTGATTAAACCTCTTGTCGTACGTTTGGCTTCCGGCTTCTGGCCCCACCACTCTTTAATCAAGGAGAGGCGAGACTTCGTAAACTGGGACTACTCCACCAGACCCTGGATTTGATGACTAAGACAGGTCTTTGGCTTCAGGGCGTGGTTCCAACTGACTGTACCTTTCGGTGAACCTATAATTTATCAATGAAGAAGCGGGACCATCCCTCGTCGACTAATGGGCATAAGCCCTACTCGCCGGTGGAATTCCCTTCTTCAAGTCCAAAAGAAGAGCGTGATGGCTCGAGTTAATTCTTTGGATCCCTCGAGCCAGTCGTGTTTGGCTTGCCTAACTTTTTCCTTCAAACTTGTCCACTCGGCAAGTTCCTTCAAAGCTTCTTCATTACTCTCCTCCAATGGAGAAGTGACTGAAAACTTGAGCTCAGATAGTTATTTTCTCTTGGCAAAAAGTTGCTGGATCTGAATCTGAGTTTCTAATTATTTTTCTGGACATTTTTTAAGAACTTAGCCTCCTGCACACCTAACCCTCAGTCTGAGCTCTCGGGTGAAGGGAAAGAAAAGAGTAAAGGTATACAATCCCATAAACGAGTCGAAAGTGCTACTGCTCCTGCCACTTTGACTGCTACTCCTCAAAGAGAGAAAGAGCCTATGAAGAATGCTACTGCCACTCCTACGGTGAATAGGGACCCGCGAAAGCAAAACGGGAAATCGAAAGGCTCCCACAAGATAACCAGAAAGAAAGGGCCGTGCTAGCGGACCGGTATAAGAAGAAAATATACTTCCTAGAGGAAGAAATAGAAAGACTAACTGATCGGGGCGCCAGCGATCGACTAATATAAAAGAAAGAAAGATAAATTAGCGCACTAATAGCAGACTCTAATCATAGAGTGGCACCACTCCTCAAACGAGGAAGTGAAGCAATTAGAACTAGTAGAAAGAGCGCCTTGGAGACATGAGAAAGCGCCGGCTCAGCTACAGGTTCCGGTTGGGAACCGATACGATTGTCCAGATTCCTGGTCTCAAGAAGTTGCTAGAGAAGGTGCTGCCGAGATGGCTACAAGAGGTGCTGCTCAACCAAATGATCAAGATGATCCCCTATTTAGATTTACAAGGCGGGAAGATGGAGGTTCTTACTTTGATTACGACAGTCCAGCCTTACATACGGCGAATGATGGTCCAACTTACCACTCCAATCCTTCTCTTCAAGATAACCATCCTTCCGTGCCACCTATGCCGCCTGTGCAAGACGAGAGCCCTCCACTTCATCCAAGCGAGCTCATCGATGCGCTGATTGAGGAGAACGATCAGCGAATAGAGCAACTAGTGGGTCCGTATCAAAGTCAAGTCGAATTCTGAGAATTACAGATCTCTAGGCTCGTCAGCGGCGATAGAGTCGCACTGGTAAAAGAGATAGAGGCCCTTACGGAGGAATTCAATCGGGCAATCAAAGCGTACATCGAACTGGAGGAAAGGCTGCATAAGCGGAAGAGGGAATCGCCATCACCAGTGGAAGTTGAACCCGGCGACCTCTTCCTCCTGAAGTATGGAAGAAGGAAGAAAACCCAGTAAACCACAGGGAAGGAATGCCCTTTCAAGGAAAGTCAAGCCGCGGAATGAAAACCAAGCTTTATAAGCACGGTCTCTAAGAGAGAGTTTCCCAACCTATCCATCCTATATGACATGACCAGCTTCATACTCTTCTTTCCCGTTCGGCTTTCTTCTTCTAGGTAAATTCCATAGATAAGAGAAGGTTGTATAGGCAGTCTAACTAGTGCCTACAGGTTCTCTATCTTAGGTCAATCAAAATAAAAAAAAAAGAGGTGAGAAAAAGGACTTTCATCCGTCGCCTACGAGGCCTAATGAAACCCTCTCTTTTCAGGCAAGCAAGAGGAGGGGGTCTAGGCCAAGTGAGTTCTCTAGCCGGGCTATAAAAGCAAGTGGGGTGGCAGTGATAAGCTAACCCCATGGACCAGTTTGCAGCGATCTACTTTCAGTACTTCTTGGAGGGAGTCATTTCCTTTTGAGCTAACTGCTAGTGAGTTTATTCTTCTGGGGATGATTGAGGTTGGGAAAACCCTGCCTAGAATCGAGAGATGGGAGGTCACCGAAGCTACCACCACCAGACTAGCACTAGAGAAAGGGCTCTCTCAAGATCCTTAAAAATAGAGTACAGATAGAGATTAGGGGTGTCCAGAAGAGGAGACGATGATTTCCCACTCTGTTGCTCTTCTATATTTAGAACCATCCCATATTCTTTGGCTCTGGCTTAAGGGTATGCTTCAACAGATGAATCCGCGAACCCGGATGCTTTATCCAATCCCGTTCTTCCTGATGAGTCTCTTCTGTCTATGCCCTTTCTTCTTACTTAGAAAGCTGGTTCACTCCATCCCGATGCGGAAACCCCTTTCTATTACGTAAAAACTAGAGTTGGACCCTGAGAGAACTCAGTGCAGAGAATGAATCTCAGTTCGATGGTGATGTATGGAATGCTCGGGCATTGATTGAGAAGGTGCGAAGTGACTAAGCCTTGTGAAGATGCAACAAAAGGTGGATGGAAAGATGGTTTCTAAGATAGGTGTTCTGTTATTCACCTTTAAAGATTCGTTAAATCTATTTCCTGGAAACCTGGCTACCTTGGCACAGAACCTGTGTCCGGATCTTGGGGGTAAATACGATTTCGATCATGAGCAACTCAAAACTGTGGAAGATATCTCTCTTAGGGAAGAAGAATTGCTTGAGTATTTGAAGCAGGATGTGCTTATACTTGGAGGAGTGTTAAAAAAAGCTCAAGAGATCATCTTGACTCTCTATAATGTGAACATAAATACAGTCTTGACCATATCATCACTAGCTATGAGAATCTTTCGTATTAAATACTATGATGATTCGTCTTTTCCAATCCACATCCCAAACGTGAATGAAGATCAATTCATCAGGAAGGGTTACTACGGAGGTCATGTTGATGTCTATAAACCAAAAGGTGAGAACTTGTACTACTATGATGTGAACTCTCTCTATCCCTATGTGATGCAAGAATACCCAATGCCTACTGGTAAACCATATTGGAATGGAGATCTTCGGAATAAGAATTTAGACACCCTCTATGGATTTATTGAGGCTTATGTGAAATGCCCGGATTCTATCAAGAACCCATTTCTACCTTATAGGGTAAAGGTTACTGGATCTCTCATTTTTCCAACAGGATACTTTGTTGGTGTTTATTATAGCGAGGAGTTGAAATATGCTCGCGATCTGGGATACAAGGTATACCCTATACGCGGCTATCTCTTTAAAAAGACTACAAGCCCTTTCAAGACCTTTGTCAACGATCTATATAATAGCAGGTTAGAGGCAAAGAAAGATGGGAATGAAGCAATTTCTTATGTTTACAAAATCCTTATGAATTCTCTTTACGGCAGATTTGGTATCAATCCAAAAATGACTATTACCGAGATCTGCGATCAAGATTGTTACAATCAATTACTAAGAAAGAATACATTCATAAATGGGGAGAAACTGAACGAAGATACATACGTAGTTAATTTGATTAAAGATCTATCAACAGATGGTTGGGACCCGCCTAAAAATGCTGCAGTCCAAATAGCAGCGGCTATTACAGCATGTGCAAGGATCCATATGTATCCACATATATCAAGAGATGACTGCTACTACACAGACACAGACTCTATCGTTCTTGGTAACCCACTCTCAGATGAGATGATATCTTCTTCAGTCTTAGGTAAGTTTAAGCTAGAAGATAAAATAGTTGATGGTATCTTTTTAGCACCTAAAACCTATACCTATACTACTAAGGTTAAAGAAGTATTAAAACACAAGGGTGCAGCAAAACATTTTGCTGATAGGGCTTGGTATTTAAACCAATATGCTAGAATAAAAAACAATCAAAGTGTACCGTATTCTACTCCTTTTGGTGTTGATTGGAATAATCTTCAGATATTTAATAAAACTACGAGTCTTGAGATGAATGTGGATATCGGTACCAAAAGGCATGTGGTATTCACTTCAAATAATGTTTGGGTTGATACTAAACCCTTTAAAGTGGATGACTTAAAAGACTCCTCACATGAGGACTTGCTATACATTATCAAGATAATCACTTCTGAGAAAGATTCGTTTGAAAGCCTAAATACCACGCTTGAAACATATCAGAGTGATGCTGACAGAGAATCTGATAGATCAGGCATTCTTTCAGAATCTGATAGCTCAGGCAATCATTCAGAATCTGATAGCTCAGGCAATCATTCAGACTCTAGCCCTGTTGATCAAGGCTACGGCAGTTCTAATGAAAGCAATGATAATAGAAATAGCTCAGGTAGTGATTCAGGCTCTGGCAGTGACAATAAGAATGAAATCATACCTCCTATAGATGATAAAGAAGATGAGACTACTAACACTTCTGAAACTAGCTCTGGCACTACTTCTGAAACTAGCTCTGACTCTAGCTTTAGTAGTGATGCGCGGGAAAGCAACAATAGCACTTCTGATAACCATTCTGATGATAGCCATAACAAAGGCAACAACAATTCTTCTACTACTAGTACCACAACTAACAGTTCTTCAGGATGGGATGCACTTGTCAAAAAAATGAAAAGAGAATTTGGGAAGAAGCGAAGTGAAACGAAGCGAAGTGATGACTCTGAAACTAGCACTTCTTATGATAGCTCTTCAACAACTAGCACTTCTTATGATAGCTACTCTGGCAACAACTATGATACAAAGACAGAAGCAAGAACTGGCAATGGCAGCTACTATGATAGCACTTATGACACTCTTTCAGAACCATTTAAGCGTATCAAAGATCTAGATGACCCGTAGCAATGGCAAGAAAGAACATATCTCTGTTGCTATTGTGAGAGAACCCTTTACTACACTTCTTTGAAAGAATCTTTCTCCAGGATAGTACATATCATTCATCTGCAAAGAAAAGAACAGAAAGCCGCACATGCATCCGCTTCGAAAGTCAGTACTGTGATCCGGCTTCCGAAACACCAATTAGCAGCTTCGATTACCGGACCGTAGCACCGCGCATCTCTATTGAAGTGAACTGCGGTCACCCAGCTTCCCTTATGCCGAGTATACTGTATCTACGGTCGGAGAACAGAATCGTAGATCGCAGAGCATATTGGCAGGTAGTAGATCATGGCCTTCTGGAACAGCAGTATTAGCCCAGAAGTAGATATATGATCCCTATAGATACCGTTAGATCATATTCTAGTAGAAAGTGGCATTAATTCTTATATAGTGGTATTTCGTTCTTAAGATGAGGCCTGGTAACACCTATTCAACTCTTACTAAGACCTGTGAAGGCGTAAAGAGCTGACATTGGAACGAAGGGAGAAGTCTATCCTATAGACGAGGAACGAAGTGTCGTTCTTAATACAAGCCAGAGCCATCTTTCTTATTAGATGCCACAGTGGTTCTCCCTACGTTACCGAGATATCAAATACATAGAATAAAACCGGTATTCTCAGTCGGCGAAGCCTCACCCTTCTCGTTTATCGTTTGTATACCATTTCTTACGTAACCTAGAAATGTCTACTCACTTGCTAGCACATCTTTTGCACCTTGTCTTCTATTCTTTCTTATCTTATGCACCGTAGGCAAGTAAGATAGGTCTAATAGCTAGTCTTGTCGTAGCTATCGTCTTATATAAGCAATTCTAGTTGCCTACGGGATAAGTGAATGGCTAGATAAGCATATAGCTAGTCTTGTCGTAGCTATCGTCTTATATAAGTAATTCTAGTTGCCTACGGTGCATAAGATAAGTGTTAGAAGTGCAAAAGAAAAGGTTAAAGCGAAGCTTCTATCTCTTTATCTACTCTTTCTTTACAGCTAGCTATTGTAGCAAGTGTAGCTAATGCAGGCTAAGGTGCAAAAATAAAATATCGTAAGAAAGAAAGAAAGATACAAATCATAGCTTGACTCGCATAGCACTGGCCAATATCTCTACCTAAGAGTTGTTTCGAAAGGCAGACTTTCCTGCTTCATACTACTCTTTTCTCGGAGTTTAGTTTACCGGTTCCAATTCTGATTCTGATCGACGGTTTGACTCTCGTCTGCAGCACCCTAGGCTTGGTGGGATTCTATGCAAAGGAGACTCTAGCCAGGGCTGTTTCCCTTGTTATGTGTTCATCCCCATTGGGTGAGCAACTTACTTGCTTAGAGATGGGTTTTACACCTTTTCTCTTCTATGAAGTTATCATTTAATTAAAAGTGGAAGAGTTAGGGAAAGCCTTATCTTGAACACAGGCATAAAAGGGGCACTCATTCCAAGAAGTGGTGGACTCGCCTACCTATTATAAATAGGAAGATCAAAAACTACCATCCCTCGTCTCAACAAAACTAGACTTCTTGTCCAAGCCATTCTCTTATGTCCGAACCGGTTCTTCAAAGGAGAAGCAGCTATCACTGATTGGATAAAGACTATCTTCTATTAGCGAGCTATTCCGCGGATCAGCATCCTATCCTACCCAATTACACTTAGACTATTTAGCTTCCTTCTCCGATCGGGGTTACGAAGTATCTCGACTATAAAAAAGGGGGGGAGGTTACATCGTATCTTGACTCTATGGGAGAGGCTTAGAAACCGCACTAGATATTAGATAGTTGTCACTTCTATTGAAATTGATTCTTCCAAAGAGAATTGATTGATCTGGCACAAGCTATCTTTCTACATGGGGCTTGGATCAACCCTATCTCGTTTACTTAGATTGATTGCTCTTTGAGCCTTCTACTTAATATCTCTTATCTGAATCGGGTCAATCAGCGGGCCTCTCCTCTGCTCTAGCATGGCTTGCTATCTTCCTGTAGAAAGGATTTGAACCTACGACATCAGGTTTTGGAGACTCACGCTCTACCGAACTGAACTAAGAGCGCTTCCAAGAATGCTTTCGTAAGCTTCTTTCCGTTTGCCTACCTGAACAGGAGATCTGTAATCTGCTTTCTGCAAGTAAAGCAAGTAAATATCCTCAGCGTATAACACTAAGCGAGTAAACAACCTTCTCGGCTAACTTCCTTTCAACACGGAGTGCTTGGCTTCTTTACCTCTTTTCTTTTACAGTCAATCAAGATACTACGTAACCTATCCTTCGAATGCTTTGATCGCCTTTACCTTTGTTCAGGGATGAAATCCTTGGAAAGGAATATGCGCACATCATTTTGTAACCTTTTCAGAATGACTGTTCTTTTCCCTGAGGAGGACTGCTAACAGAGTTAGATGAATAGTAAAAATACAATACTAGATCCTAACCCCTTATAGAGTAATTACAGGCCTATCTCTAGAGCAGTTCTATTCATATAGTTTATGCAATTTCTAGAGTGTGGATAACCTGGTGTTGACTATTTACTATATTCGGTTATAGGGCAGTCGGGGAGCTGAGTAATATTGATTCCCGGTATAAAATATCCTTTCCATATATAGGTTACTTCTTACAAAGAAGATTATATGGATGCCCAATCCCGGAATGCACAGAGGTGGTTGTAACTTCCTGCCTCTCCCTGCTGAGAAGGGTTAGTATAGTATGATACTAGGACCACAGGGTGGCGGCCCATGGTTAAGAATACCCCTTTCTTGTGTATATGATAAGGAAGATCCCTTCTTAATATCATTCAATTAACACAGAATGAAAGAATGCTCTATTAGAATTGTCTTCCTAAATACATATATCCAAGAATAGGTATTATACCATGCAAAATCCAGGGTTTTTACTCTAAATATAAAATCTAATACAATATGATGTCTTCTTTGAGTCGTTATTCTTATGTGTCTGTTCTATCTTGTTCTATTGATACCCCATCACGCATAGTCCCTGCTCATTGCTATATGAACCTGCGGTATATGCGATCTACAATTAGTTCTTTGATATCCAACAATGCTCGTGCGTTGGGTGTCTCAAATATTACAGATAGGATAGAGAAACTCTCTTTGTATGATAATAATGATGCTGGTGAATCCTCATCAAGTCAAAGTATTGTCTCTCGTCGCATTCCTCGTAGCCTTTATACGAGTCTAACTAAACATATACATATACATCATTATCCTCGTAGTGTAATTAGTTCACACATGTCTCAAATCTGTGATTATATGAATAATATACAAGCACCTGCACGCATAAGGGATATAATGAAAGCAACACATGGCCCTTTTACGGCTCTATCTCCTGGGTTGCTGGACTGTATATCTTCAAAGAAAATCTTTATGGGTTTGAGTTATCGTTTTAAACCAGGTCATTCAAACTTTATCATGCATGATTTAAAAATACCAGCTTGTTTGGATCGTTTCAAACTTTTGTATGACTCGCTTGGTTTATCAATAAGAAAGAATACGTCACCGATACGGGAGTTGTGTACGTTTAGTCGCCAGGATGGAATGCAAAGTGCTTTGGATGTGAATTACTATAAAAACTTAGTTGAGGTGATAACCCTCTTCAATGGTACCTTTGGTCGTTTTTTAATACTAACATGTACGGGTCTTGGTTGCACAGTGTGGTATACATTTTATCCATGTATTGACGGACAAATTCCTACAGATTTCTTTACACCTATCGTGACATATGATCCTTTTTTCAACACTGATTACTTAGCGCCTAGCTTCAATAGTGTTGAGTTTACAGCAGCTAGTGATATATCTGAGCAGATCAATTCTGCCTATACTAATGTGCCCCCTCTACCAGAGATAGGGGTACCAGCTAGTGGTGTTGTTCTTCGGAATGTATGTTTAGGCGTAATGATAGCCTTCTTAATTACTACTGGTGTAGTAGATATCAGTAATGTAATGAACAATGTATAGAAGGAAAAAGATGGGCATTGTACTTCAATCACTTAGTGTGTCTAACGTCGTCTTAGGGTCTTTCTACTACAAGAATTCAAACTCTATCAGTTCTTATTGTATTATAAAGCGCTTTCACTCCCATTTATGTTCACGTGAACAGTTATTGGAAGATATTCTCTTTGTTTATAACGATTTAACGACAACTACAAGATGGTCTATGCCTCATGATCAATTAGAATCAATTCTACGACAAATATCATCGGATGAGTACCATCTATCTCCACTAAGATATCTTCTCATCCCGGAGTATGCTTTTTCAAAGTATCATGCCGAAGTACTTATATCATCTTATCCTGATATCATGATTCGAAAATGTCGACGTTATCGTGGTTGTATAGAGGTTCTTTTACCGCATAAGGATGATGTAGTGGTTTACACTGGTTTATCACGTTTCTTGTATCGTCTCTCTTGTGGTAGCTTACCGCAAAATGATGATTACCGAATATTGAATCAATCAAGTATCGAGTCTTTTTATAAAAGTCTTCTAGGTAGAAGGGTTCAAAGGTTGTACTCTATTGAATTAGATGAATCCTTGAATTTCATTCCAAAAAGGCTTTTATTAGAGACGCTGTCTCCTATCCTTCTTGATAGGTCTGTCTATAGACTCATATCAGAGTTGATGGAACTCAATATCTTACATCAGGATATCTATCATCCACCATCACCTTATGGTATACCAACTCTAGGTGAAATATGCAGGGTCTTATTCAATCTATTCTTGGCCGAAAGCTTTGATCCTTGCTTTGCTCTCAAGTATCCTAGTATTGAGTTTAAGAGGTATTATGATACCGTTTTTCTCTTTATTAAAGACAATGAACAAGAACAGGCTTTCTTCGGCATAGAAGATATGCTAGCAGATCTTGAGCTAATCAACGGTTATATAAAGTCTATAGAGACTTTAGGATGTATGTACTCGAGAATAGGTCCTATAAAGAAAGTCTTTCGTATTGCACCTGATGGCACTTTAGAACGTGGCGAAGATAGATTTGATTGTATTTGATTCTAGTAGGATGTTGCTATGCCAGAAAGTGAGTAGAACGATAGAAGTCTAAAGAAAAGAAAGAAAGAAGAGCTAGCAAGTGAGTATACGAACGATAGAAGACCTTAAAGCCCAAATACATTATATGGCTAATATTTAGCATTCTATCGCAAGAATAGGACTCCATAGGTGTTACGGAAAACAAGAAGCATAAGACACGAGTTCCGATATTAGTACCTCCCATTCTCTGATGACTCTCAAAGGAACAAAGAGGTAAGCCCTATAAAGAGGGAAAAGCCCTATTAGTTAACTGCCGCCGGTGCTACTTCCTTACTTAGTCAAATACTATGGCAAGAGACACGAAGTTCCCTATTTGCAGATCTGTTCTGGTACATTTCCAATTCATTCTTTCCAGAGTCTGGGCTTACACACAGAACTATGGGTCGTCTAGATCTTTGATCCTGGAGAAAGGTTCTGAAAGATGCTCGACCAGCGGGAAAGGCTCTTTGTTATGGCTATCGTTGCTGTTATGGTTATTGCTATCGTTGCCACCTGAGCTAGTAGTCCCATCAGTCGTTTCAGAAGTAGTATTGTCATCAGAACTCCCATCGCTTTCATCAGAACTGCCGTACCCGTAGCCTGAGCTTCGCTTCGTTTCACTTCGCTGTTTCACATAATTACTCCCGGAGCTTGAGTCTGAATCACTCCCTGAGCTATTCTCGGAGCTATTCTCTAAATCACTCAGATCAATAGTTGATTTCATGTCATCCGTAGGCTCACTTGAATTAGAATTGTAGCCTGAGTACTTGTTGTTTTGGCTGCTAGGCGAATCATTGCTTTCATTGTTGTTGCTTTCCCATAATAGTTGTTGCCGGACACTTGTTTCATAGTAGTTGCTGCTTTCCCATGCGTAGTTTAGGCATTAATGTAACATAACACCTGTGGAGTCCCTTTTGCGCGATAGAATGCTCAATTTTAGCCATAGAATGTATTTCCAAGATCTTAAAAGAAGGATCTTCAAGAGCTCTGCTACTAACCTAACTTAATGAGTTAGGCTATTTTGTTTGACAGCACAAAAGCCCTAATAGAGCAGGCCATTCTTACCTGTATCATTGGCTTCATCGATTCCCTTCCTTTTTCCTTCTCTTTCCTTTGAGCTAAGTCTCTTGCAGTGGCTCGTGCATCTTTGTTTTATTCCTTTCTTTCAGGAATGAGTAGCCTTCTCTCCTTCCTTTAGTTCTAGAGTGAATTCAGGAGTTACAGAGCCCTTGATTAAGGATTAAGGATTAAGGATTAAGGCCTTTATAAGTAGCATTCAGGATCTCTTTAGAAGTTGCAATGAAAAAATATAATATAAGAAGTCAAGGCTGTAAATGACATGAAAGCCGGAGTCAGATGACCGGTCTGTAACTTAAATTATATATTCTAAGAGAAAATAAGATGGAATCTAGCCGGACAAGGAGACAAGGAGGCTATGGGAGTTCTAACCTCCCTCGATCTGTAACTGCTATTCAAAAATCGTAGTTCTCGGCTTTCTGCTTTGATGAAAGAAGGTTTATAGTCTAATCTTAAATAAACCTATATACAAAGGCCTTCAGAAGAGACATGAAAGCTTGGAGTAAGACAGGAGGTTGGACTTGGACAGCTAGAGCTAGGAGAAAGGGGCGTGAGATAGGCTTCTAGTCAACCGATTAAGACTACTACTTCTTTCTAGTAGGCATTAGAGCGATGGACTGAGTCTCTATTAACGTGCCCTCTTCGCATCGAAATCGAATATAGAATCTTCTTTAGCTCTCTCAGTGCTCTTATTAGTAGCATCGTTTATAAGACTGGACTGAGAATTGTGTATATAAAGATCCGCACTTCCCTTTACTCCATAGGGCCGAAGCTTGACTAAGAAGGGGTTTTTTATGGATAAGGAGGTCTAAGGGAGAGGGAGAATCAATCGCACTAACGCCCCTATGCTTTCTGTCTACTCAGACTGATTTGCTTAAGACCGTAATGCTTACCAATGCCGCTGATCTCCCACTTTAAGTATTAAGTAAGGGATGAGCCTACGACAAGCCTTGCCGCTAACTTAATGGCAAGGTCCGGAAATCTCGTATCTAAGAGTGATGTTCCCAAGCTAGTCATTCCTCGTATGAATAAGAAAAGTTCTGATTAACTGCCCTTGGCCTCTTTCCTGCTCCTCACCCGACGGTTGATTAGGTCGAGAAAGACCCGAGTGATGTTATTTTTTACCTGCACGAGAAGTCGGCCTCTGCTTTCTTGCTACGTGCATAGGGAGCCCAAGCCGCCTCCAGATAGAAGGACTACTCGCTAGGTTGAACTACTTTCCTTAGCACAAGCACTAAGTAAGCAAGCTACCTTCTTTTAGTAGCGAATCTGGAATAGGTCAATCTTGCTGCTGGGAGGGCATAGGAAAGCGACTACACCACCATTGTTTGAGCTTATATCGATCGTTCCCCACCACAGGTTTATCCTGCGATTTCTCTTTACTGAACCTGGCCAAAGGATTCATTTTCCAATGTATATGTCAACGTTGACAAAGCTGTTTACGTAATAGGCTGCTGGCTAGAAACATAGGAATTTGGAATGTTGAGATGACTGGTTTATCGAGTAGACAACAAGCCCAACTTATTTAGACTCTTGTTATAAAGCGAAAAGTGTCTTTTCGGTAGAAGGCCCATAGCAATCAAACTATCATCCAACTTCTAGTGTACATGTAATCTAGCCTTTTCCTATTCTTAAATCATAAGCAAGAATGCTCATTCGATAAGAAATTGCATATTACACATATGTAATTAATTAAAGATTAAGCAAGAATGCTCTTTCTAAGAGTATAGTGAAAGATATTGAGATTTCTATATAAGCTACTTATCGCTAGTAATGACTGTGTTTCCCTATGGTTTCCTAGTCTGTAACTAGCATGTGTTGATTCTAAATACATAGTACCCCTTTTCGTTTCATATAGCTGCAAAAGCTACCTTTTTGATTTACCCTAGGGATAAGCTTGAAAAACAAGAATGTTTTCGTTTCATATATATGGAAAAGCTACCTTTTTGATTTACCCTAGGGATAAGCTTGAAAAACAAGAATGTTTTCGTTTCATATAGCTGCAAAACCTACCCTTTTTGCTTCAACTTGCAACTATATAGAAACTATGCAATACTTTATACTATACTATATAGCTATAAAGCAAGGAAACAACTAATACTATAAGTAAACAAAAACACATGCCTTACTGTGGTATAATCACCCGCTTAAAGGCATCAAAACTTTTAAAGCAACTAGAACTACGGGAAAAACATCTAATGCCAATCGCTCCTCTACCTTAGCGCAAACTACCTCACCAGTGGATTTCCCTCCTGTAAGTAATCTTTTGTCATACTTGCCATTGCTAAAGAAAACACGGCTTCTAGCTTAGTTGCATCTATAAACTGCTATTAATGCCAATTAATAAAAACTATTTATAACAACTTTTTATGCCTATTCAGAAAGTCATTCGCTTCTGGGACATATATCGTTCGCCCATCCAAAAATGGACCATTTGCTACGGAGACACAAGACAAACCTAGAAAGCTTTTTTCTGCAAGTAATCTCGAGGCTTTCAAACGCATCCAAGCAATTCAATTGGTATCCGATTGAACATAGAAAGCATAGATTCGCGTCGCCTACTTGCTGAAAGCACATCAACTGAAACCTAAGCGGCAAGTCGCTTGGCAACAGCGGATGGCAAGAAAGCATAAACGCCTAGTATGGAAATAACTCATTAGCTTGAACTGGATGACAATAAGTATTGGAGTTCTATCAAAGGTATGCTTTCAACCAGGAGTACCAGGAAAGAGAGTGATTATCTATGGCTCAAAAACAAGCCAAAAACACGGGAAAACGAAAACTTGTCCGATTTGAGATTAGCCTTAGGAAGAGAAATCCAAAACAAGCAAAAATACCGGGAAAACGCAAAAAAGAATTCAAGTTCTAGCTTCCCGCTAGGGAAATGGCTTGAGTCACTTTTGCTGCTATATAAAACGAGAAAAGTAGACTGTTTTTCAAGATTTTCTATAAAAGGTAGTAGCTATGAGATAATGACAATAGCATAGAAACTAACTTGTGAATTTACTTCTCTCTTTTTATTATTTAATATAAATACTATGTACCCAAACTTATCAAAATTATCCACATTTGTATAGTTATATTCAATAGGATCACAAACCTAACTCAAATATCAAGAAGTACATATTCTGGTGGTTTAGAGCCCTTGAGGATAAGCCTCCAATGAAAAATCTACTTCATAGAAAAGCTCTCTTATCTGTAAGGTTAGTAGTCAGACTCTCAATCTCTGTTTTCTGAGAACACTATCTTATGTGGGCCGATATCCAGTGACTGTTCATGAACAACTCTTAACAGGGTGCCTCAATCTGATATTCTACGAGTAATGCTAGAGGTCTCAAAAAATCTGCCAAATGATGTACTAAATGATACATATATATTTTTATTCTAAATTAGAGTCGTCTGACGCATTACGCAACTCATTCAGCTTTGGGTTGAACCTTCATAACTTGTTCAAAATTATACAAGAAAATAGCAAATATAAAAGGATAATATTTCTATTTTTATTCTATTGTATTTGCATGTATCCTTGAAATAGAGGGTCAGATCTTTGAAGTACTTAGTCCTGAACAACATTCCAAGCTATTATAGCTGGTTATCTGTGTCCGTACAATGATAATACTATGTTTTTTTCTACAATAAAAGAGTGGACACGTTACCTTTCTCTTTATCACCCGGGACCCTGTTCCTGGATCTTGTGTTTTTTAGCTACAGAAAAGTTCTCATAATTTACTATTTCTCTCATTCATTGGTTGTTTCTGTTGTTTCTTCCCCATGCCTCAAAGGTTCTTACCATTCAGTCATTAACTAAGAATAATTTCTGTACTGTGCATCTATATGTCATGATTTATCTTTTCTTTGCATCTCATTTACGATGACAAGTAATTTCCTTTCAAAAGGTTTCGTATGATGCGGAATACAACCTCTGTTAAGCGAGGTTCTTACAGCATCATTTCTGCCACCAGATGTTTCATTTAGGCTTTCTGTATCATTCTTGTGGTTGCTTTCCGTAGAATCAGAAATGGTTGTTGAAGTGTAAGGAAGAGGTTACATAGTATCTCGACTGATAAGGACTGATAAGGAGAGGAGCGTAGCCTTATTCAAAAGTCATTGATAGAGGCAATCTTTATCTTCTTATCCCAATAATAGTAATAATTGGCACATCTGTTCTTTGCGCCTCTCTATATGTATAGAGCCCTTTTTCCGAAATTGCGTATAGAAAGAAA